GCAAGAAGATTGTTTACGAAGAAACAACAAGAAAAATTCATATTCTGATACATAAGAGTTATATAGGAATCGAAATAGTCTTTTATTTTCTTTTGAAAAAAGAAAAATGGAGTTCATTGAAGTAATAAGACTATTCCAATTCGAATAATAGTTGAGAAAGAATCGCAATAAATGCAAAGATGAAACATCTTTGATACGGTAGTCAAGAAGTTGAACCAAGATTTCAAAATGGATAGGATAGGATATCTCTATATGTGATAGATAAGGTAAATGCAAAAATTTGTCTTCTAAAAAGGGAAATATTGAATGAATAGATTGTAAATTTTGAAATTTTGGTATTTCTTTTTCTTCCGGACAAGCTTTTTCTTCCGAACAAGATAGTTCTCTTAGCAAGAATGGAATTTCTACAACGATTGCAAACCCCTCTGATAGAATCAGAGAATAAAACTCCGAATAAAAATGATTGCTATGACCCAACAATCGATCTTGGTTAGGATGATTAACCGAATTAATCCAAAAATTCTGCTGATACATTCGAATAATTAAACGTTTCACAAGTAGTGAACTAAATTTCTTGTTATTACAACCAAAAATTTCCACAGGTTCCGAACCATTTAATCCATAATCATGGGCAAACGCATAAATATATTCCTGAAAGAGAAGTGGGTAAACGAAGTATTGTTGACGAGATTTCTGTTTTTCTGAATACCCTTCGAATTTTTCCATTTGTATTTCTACTTGAATCAGAGAAAAAAAGCATTTCTCGATTTATCAAATACATAGTGCAATATGGTCAGAACAGGGTGTTACATTTTTAAAAACAAACCCTGGGAAGAAAGGGAGTCTAATCCATAGATCTTTTTCTGCTCCTTTTCTATCTAATTAGTTTATCTTTGTTCTAATTCCAAAACAAAAAAGAACAAATCTTTTATTTTTGCAGGCCAATCGCTCTTTTGACTTTGGAATACAGTTTCGTTATCAATATACTGCTTCTTTTACACATTCAATTCATAACATCCCTTTTCAATCCATAATCAAGAATAATTAGGATTCCTAAAAAAATTAAAGGGTCCACTGATAGGAAAACCCAACCTTTCCCCGCATCAGGCACTAATCCATTTTTAACGTCTAATTAGATCGGGGAATCCTTTCAATTAAGAAGTTAAGCTCGTTGCTTTTTATTTTACCAGAATTAGAGCCAGGCTCTATCCATTTATTCACTAGACCCAGAAAATCGGAATTTTTTTATTCCAAAAATAAAAAAAAAAAAAGAAATTGATTTTATTACGACATGCTATTTTTTCCATTCATTACCTTTGAGGATCAGTCGTGGTCTTCTAGACTCTACCAAGAGTCTGGACGAATTTGTTGCTTCATCCAAATGTGTAAAAGATCATAGTCGCACTTAAAAGCCGAGTACTCTACCATTGAGTTAGCAACCCAGATAAAATAGGATCTTAGATACGATCAAAATCTAAAAATCGATGAAATTACATCGGACGCTCCCGTCAAAACATTAAATTAGCAAGACATCAAAAGAAAGATTTTATCACTCATTAAAAACACTCAAATACCAAAATAAACAAATCGGTTAAATTTCACTAAGGTTAAAAAAGGGGCAGCCCCAATCACAATAGCAAAATTGTTATTTTTTAGCAATTTATATTTCTTTAAATAGAAAAATCTTCTATGCGAGTACATGCAAGGGGGCAACCCTATCATTTGATAGAAGTGTAGACGGAAATACCTAATATGAAGTGACGATAAAGAGACCTATCTAGCTACAAATTCTAGCTGTTCAATAGACCTTTGTCAATAGAAATACAATGGTAAGAAAACCAATTAGATACAAATAAGGAAATTAAATAAGGGCTTTTGTTGGATTGGCACGACATAAACGCAGCAAAAAAATAGGACTAAAAAAGAGACAAATTCTGGCTAAATAATTGAGTTCTTCAATTAACTCAAAGTTCTTTCTTTATCTTTAAAGAATTCTGCTTTCCTTAAAATATCATAAACAGTTCTTGTAGGTTGAGCACCTTTTTCAAGGAAATAGAGAATAGCTGGAACATTTAAAGAAGTTTGATTCTTTATCGGATCATAAAAACCAACTTTTTGAAGATCTCTTCCTTCTCTTCGAGATCGAACATCAATTGCAACGATTCGATAGACAGCTTATTGGGATAGATGTAGATAAACAATGCCCCCCCTAGAAACGTATAGGAGGTTTTCTCCTCATACGGCTCGAGAAAATGATTCGAATTTCTATCTATAATACAAGTATATAAAAATTAGACTATGACTTGCATTAATTTCTTTATAGAAGAAAAAACAAATTTCATTTATACTCATGACTCAAGTTGGCTAATTTTGACTGACAGACTTCAAAAGAGAAATCTTTCGAAATTTTTTGAGTCGTCTCTAAACTTTTTTCTTTATCTCATCTTGAACAAATTGACTTTTTTTCCTTATTCTGATCTAATTATATTGTTGAGACGATTGAAAATCATGTTTACTTGTTGCGGAATCTTTTATCTTTGATTTGTGAAATCCTTGGGTTTAGACATTACTTCGGGAATTCCTATTCTTTTTTCTTTCAAAAGAGCAGCAACATACCCTTTCTTTTTTTTTTTTTATTTCCTTTAATAAAGCATTTTCCTCTTCTATAGAAATCGAATAGGAGCGATTGATTCTCATAGACTTTTAATCAAAAAAGTTTTCCAATCTTCAAAAATAAGACTTTTTTCTTATTTTAACCTTTCAATTTCTGTATTAAGGATAGACTGACAAAGTTGGCCTAATTTATTAGTTTTCACTAACCCTAGATTCTTTCCCTTGATAAAAAATAAATTCTGTCTTCTCGAGCTCCATCGTGTACTATTTACTTACAAACAACTCAGCGCAAATTCGGTTCGGGACAAATAGAACAGACTATGTCGAGCCAAGAGCATTTTCATTACTATGGAAAATGGTGGATAGCAAAATCCACAATCGATCATGTCCTTCAAGTCGCACGTTGCTTTCTACCACATCGTTTTAAACGAAGTTTTACCATAACATTCCTCTAATTTCATTGCAAAGTGGTTCGAGAATTGATCCAATATTGATGGAATCATGAATAGTCATTGGTGCGGAAGACTCTGCAAAGATCCAATTTATTTAAACCGATATTCTATTGAATGAAACATAGTTTGAAAAAGAGGAATAAAATAATTTGCTTAAGACTTATTTACTATTAAATTTCCATACTCAACAGAGAACCCGAGATGATTAATCCTGAAATGAGAAGGGTCAACTCTTCTCCAACAAATAAACTATGCCAATGAAAAGATTGGTAGTTTTTTAGTAATTATAAACTTTTCATACTTCTTCGACTGGAGTAACCAAAGCAAGAAAAAATGAACTAAAAAAATTAGTGTAAAGTAAAATTAAGGTCTTTACTTTTACTTATAGTATTCTTTTTTTTAGCTAATAGAAAGAACTAAAAATCAAAAATAAGAAAAGTATGATTTTTTTTGAATCCATTCTATTCTATTCTATCCAACGAATAGTTCTTACCTTATCCTTATCGGAATGGATCATTTTGGATATTTAAAGAATCCCAAATCGAGATCGTTTTCGCTTAACCAAAGAAGGACCACTCTTTTTTTTTTTTTTCACATTAGGTATCAAATGTATCCTGTAAAAATTCCCACTTCATGGATATGGAGCATAAAGTTTATCTAAAAAGTTCGAATTTCAAAACACATATTCAAAGCACATATTGAGTAATGAGTAGTAGGAGTATATCCTGAATGTGCCTGACAGACCAAAATTTTTAATGAAAATAAAAATAGTCAATTTGACTGGACTTGACACTTGATTTTGTTTTCTAAGAAAGATAAAGGAATCCTTAAAAATGCATCTAATCCAAGAGTTCATAAGAAATAATTATTTTTTTTAATAAGCTTTTGTGTGGTGCAGGGCACAATACGATTCTATCTTTCGTTTCATCAAAAAAAATCTGGGACGGAAGGATTCGAACCTCCGAATAACGGGACCAAAACCCGCTGCCTTACCGCTTGGCCACGCCCCATTTCGTTTTATGTGACACTAATAAACAGTATTTTTACTATATATTATTCGTCAACCCCACTTCAATTACGTAAAAACTGAGGGATATTTTCTTGCTAGGATTCTAAACATACGGATAATATAGAATCCCAAAAATGCATTGATCATTACATGGAATTCTATTAAGATATTATATGAAAGTCGAATTTCTTCCATTCTTATTTGAGAATGCGAATACAAGGAGGTATTTTGTGTTTGGAAAAGTCCGAAGAAAAAAGGATTTGGAATCCACCTTTTTTTTCCTTTTTCCCTTAGAAAAATAACTCAATCAAAATCCAATTATCTACTCTACAAGAACGAACGAAATGCTTGTTATGCCTAATATACTTAGTTTAACCTGTATCTGTTTTAATTCTGTTCTTTATCCGACTAGTTTTTTCTTCGCCAAATTACCTGAAGCTTATGCCATTTTCAACCCAATCGTGGATATTATGCCTGTCATACCTGTACTCTTTTTTCTATTAGCGTTTGTTTGGCAAGCTGCTGTAAGTTTTCGATGAAATCTTTACTATTCTGTTCTGTCTGCCAAATTGAATGATGTATTCATTCCAAAAAAAATGAAAAAAATGAATAAGAGCCGAGAAATCTTATATTATGAACTTTCGATTCTAAAATTCAAATTCTTCTACATTGAATGTATAGCTGCAGCAATAAATTTGGATCGGCCTTTCTACCCCCTGCACCTACGTTGAGCAGGTACCTTTACTTTAGGTACCCATACAATACCTAAACTTATTTTTGATATTGATAAGACTGCTTATTATAAATCAATTCTTGCAATTTTTTTTTTAAGAATTGATTTTTGCATTTTTAGGTGGCAAAATAAAAAAAAGATCCTAGTGGATCTGTGCGGTAAGGAAAAACGGGTAATCTATTCCTTAAAAAAA